CTCTGTAGGATTTGAACCTACGACATTGGGTTTTGGAGACCCACGTTCTACCGAACTGAACTAAGAGCGCTTTCTTATCACAACGAAAAAGGCTGGAAATAAGGAGATTCTCTTTTTTTACCCCAACAATTCTTGTATGTGTATACTATCATATATCATAAAATAGAAATTTATGTATGTCAAAATGAAATCGATCAAAAAAAAAAAAGATCTCGCGTTACTGCTGCTCTGAGCGGTAATTGGTAGGGATGACAGGATTTGAACCCGTGACATTTTGTACCCAAAACAAACGCGCTACCAAGCTGCGCTACATCCCTTTCAATTGGCCTACAATATCATTGTAAAGAATCCCTGTCTTGTTTTCCACATCCTTATTTTTTATTCCCTCTAGTGATATGCAAAATGGATCTTGCCTTTTCTTGTTTTTGGTCTCATATCATATACCATATAATAATAATAAATTATTATTTTTCTTGGGAATTCGCAGGTGTAAAGTGACCCATTTTCTGTTTTAAGAAAAAAAAAAAAAAAAGAAAATCAAATCTTATATACCGAATCATTGCGCATTTCAATTTGAATTAGGGATTCCGCGCACAAATACAAGTGGGCCTTTAACTACATATACATCTCTTACCATAATATATTCCAATAGGGAATACAAAAACAAAAAAGAAGGAGGATTTTCAATGCGAGATCTAAAAACATATCTTTCCGTGGCACCGGTACTAAGTACTCTATGGTTCGGGTCTTTAGCAGGGTTATTGATAGAAATCAACCGTTTATTCCCCGACGCATTGACATTTCCTTTTTTTTCATTCTAGTTATTGAACTGGAACGGGGTGAAGAAGATTAGAGCTAGAATCAAATATTTGTGACTAATCTCTCTTTCCCCTCTTTTCGTTTTTTTGTTTTACAATTAGAAAGAAGGAAAGCGAAAGAAAAAAGGTGGCTTCAACCTCAGCGAAACCCGGGTTCAGGCTCCGATTAAATTAATTATTAATTATCCAGTTAAAAGCAAATAGACAGGTAAAAGAAAACGGAAATCGAAATATGGCTAGGCTAAGAGTATCCTCCACTACAAGATCCTTAAATGAAATACTGGACTGCGATTTAGCAATATAGTTAGAAATTCTTGTATTACTTATTATTTTTTATTTTTATTTCCTATTTATTTACTATATTGATTGCAATAAAATCTTTATTTCATAAGTTTTTTTTGAGTGGTTAGCAACTTCTATTTTTTTGTCCCGTGCTTCTTATTCGTTGCGGGTCGGAAAATAGAAAAGTTGGGTGAATCAAAAACCCCAAGGAGGTTCATGGCCAAGGGTAAAGAGGTCCGAGTAAGGGTTATTTTGGAATGTACTAGTTGTGTTCGAAACGGTGTTAATAAGGAATCAAGGGGTATTTCCAGATATATTACTCAAAAGAATCGACACAATACACCCAGTCGATTGGAATTGAGAAAATTCTGTCCCTATTGTTACAAGCATACACTTCATGGGGAGATAAAAAAATAGATAGAGTCAAGCCGCGTGCTTTTGTGTCACCCTTCCAAGGGACATGTATTTTAATAAAAACAAATAAATAAATCTAGACAAACCAAATCCTATAATTGATTCTATAAATCATTTTTTGATTTCATCGAAATGGGATTTTAGGGATAAGGAATAAACAAATTATGGATAAAACCAAGCGACTCTTTCTTAAATCCAAGCGATCTTTTCGTAGGCGTTTGCCCCCGATCCAATCGGGGGATCGAATTGATTATAGAAACATGACTTTAATTAGTCGATTTCTTAGTGAACAAGGAAAAATATTATCTAGACGGGTGAATAGATTGACCTTAAAAGAACAACGATTAATTACTATTGCTATAAAACAAGCTCGTATTTTATCTTCGTTACCTTTTCTTAATAATGAGAAACAATTTGAAAGAAGTGGGTTGACCGCTAGACCTCCCGGTCTTAGAACCAGAAAAAAATAGGCTTACTCTTCAATTAAATAAAAATTCCAATCCGAACTCAAACACAGATGGATGTTTTGTTCACAAAATCTGTGAAGCAGCCGTGCCGTAAGAAAAAAAAAAAAGAATTGGGAAAGAAGAATAAAATCAATTTTTTTTTTTTTGAGCGTGTTCGCTCATTTTGACGACTTTATCATATTATTTCTACTCTACCTTCCTCTTACTGGAGTTCATTCTCCAGAGAACTCCGTTTAAAAATTATAATGGATTCCTTCCAATTTCCTTATTTTATAATCTCATTGGAAATCATATAAAGACAATTCCTATTTGATATAGCTATTTGTGCAAGTATCTTACGATTAAGAACCAACTGCGCCTTATACAGATTGTATATTAATCTACTATAACTATAGGATACCTGATTTCCGCGAATTACTGCATTTATTCGGGTGATCCACAAACGACGAAAATCCCTTTTTTTCCTATCTCTATCGCGATGAGCCGAAACCAAAGCTCTTATTTTCTGTTGAGTAATTGTTCGGCTAAGTCGTGAATGAGCCCCGCGAAAGCTTGATACAAATAAACGCATTTTTGTTCTACGTCTCCGAGCTATATATCCTCGTCGAATTCTGGTCATTGAATAAATGAAACTTTGATGAATAACTAATTGATTTCCTTTCTTTCAGTTATTCTTTTCCCCTTTCCTAGTCTATTAATAACAAAACGGACTCTTCCAATTTATAAAATAAAAATTCCAATGGCTTTTGCTACTCTAACCTTCCCGACCACGCTTTTACCTTTTGTCGAGGCATTGGAAAGAAAATAGTAAAAAAAAAAACGAAAGTAGTAAATAGATAAAGAAATTGTGGGTTCCGTCGTCTCTATGATTACTTCTTAAACGGTGAGGCCCTCTCTATACACCGGAGCCACTTCCTTCATTTAATCAATTCTATTGGTAACTTGTACAGTTACCACTCTTCGGCTCTACCCATGAATTTTCTAGTAATAGGTCTTTCATAACGAGATAGACCTTATACAGTAACGGTATTTAATTATGAAGATTGGTGGGGTAGCTGACCTTGTTAGTCCGTTCTTGCAAGAGTAGAAAGATAATCTTTCTGCTTTTTTATAGTATTTCCCCCGCTTAATGGATAACTATTTGTTACCAATGGGGAATTCTTTCTCACCTTAAATTAATTCCAAATTGAGGTGGTGGAATTTGCGCCAGTGGAAACCATAAATTTCATACACAATAGAAAGATATGATAGATCGATCTTTTTTTTAGATAGTGAATGGAGTTCTTCTTCTTCTATTCTATCCGATTCACAGGTACTGATCATTGATACTTAAAAAAGGGTTTCTTTCTTTTGTTTTGGTTTGTCTCAGCCCATGATTGAAACGAGTCGCACATACACCCTTGTACATGTTCCTCGGCGCTGAGGACATCCCCGCAGAGCGGGGGATTTGGTAAAATTTCTGATTGGCTGTCTTGGGTTTCTAATAAGTTGTTTAATAGTTGGCATGCTGAATTATCCATTATGGGCTGGTTTAGATCGATCCTAACCGGATGATTATGAATTTCTTCTGTTTAATAGAATATTAAACCCTTAAGAAGTGACTGCTATGTTTTATCCAACCGCTACAAGATCAACAAGTCCATGAGCTTGGGCTTCTGTTGCTGACATAAAAGTATCCCTTTCCATGTCTTCGGATACAACCCATAAGGGCTTGCCCGATCTTTGTACATAAACCATTGTAAGGATTTCGCGCAGTCTCAGTAGTTCTTCCGTATCCAGGATAAATTCTCCCGTTTGTGCCCCATAAAAAGCGCCAATAGGTTGATGGATCATGACCCTGATGATATATTATAACATAATAAAAGGTTCCTCTATCTCGCACGATTCGGCGAGGGGAAGAGATAACGAAAAAGATAGAATTGAACAACCGTACGGGCACTTTTTCGCATTGCATACGGCTCGCCAATGGAATTTGCTTTTTACCCTTCATCAAACAAGGATAAAAAGGGGGTTCTATTATACCCAGATGGGTAAATGATCCAATTACCACCCTTCTTTTTTTTTGAGGAGTTCAAAAATACTATGATGGCTCCGTTGCTTTATATATTTATTTCTTTTGTGATTCAGCAATCCCAAAGTTTCTTTTTTTTTTTTTTTTTTTCAAAGCAAAATAAAAAAAGAAATAAATCAAAAATAATCTTCTTTTTTTATTTTCGTACTCTTTCATACCATAAATCTTGTTAATTGTTAAGAACCTTCCGGCGTGAAAAAGGTGTGTGGCGCTGCAATAGGCCTCCGATAGGTAAGATAAACTCGGAATACCCCTTCTTTATCTCATACTACTGCTTCGATACATAATCAAATATTTTGAAAAAAAAAAAAAAAAAACACTAACAATTTTCATATCGAATTCGAAGTGCCATGCTATTATTACTTAATATTAAGAATTCATATGGCGAAGGCATAGTCTTCTTTTTTCTCTCAAATAAAAAACTCATTGGCGCCAAGCGTGAGGGAATGCTAGACGTTTGGTACTTGCTCCGGCGGCCAGGAGAAAAGACCCCATGGAGGCGGCCAATCCCATGCATATTGTCTGTACATCGGGTCGCACAAATTGCATAGTATCATAAATTGCTATCCCGGGTATTACCCATCCGCCAGGAGAGTTGATAAATAAATACAAATCCTTGGTCTCGTTCTCTATACTGAGATATACCATAATACCAATAAGTTGATTCGAGATATCGCTCTCAACCATTTGACCTAAAAAAAGTAATCTTTCTCGATAAAGTCGGTTGATTAGGATAAAACAGTATCCCTTCGGAGCCGTACAGGCATCTTTTGATGCATACGGTTCAACAAAACTTGCGAAAAACAAATCAATGTGTAGCTCCTAGCCCCTTTCCTTTCTTTTTTCCTCGCTTCTATCGAGGGGCTTTTCTTCCGGTTTTCAAGAACGCTGAGTTTAGCCGGTTTCCTAGACCTATAATATTCTAATATAAAAAAGAAATTCACTAAACTTATCGACTTATCGAACTAACTTTTCATTGATGTATTTTTTCATCGGGATCCGATCCAAAAATCACGATGCCATTTTCTTGTTCCTGAATTGAATGGGCTTCTTCCATTTTTTTAGGTTTAGGCTCTACTCCGAGTAAGGATTCGCCCGATTTTGATTTGCACATATAGGACAAATGACCCCAATACCACGTCTCTTTTTTGCTATGACTTACCCCTTTTTTAATTCATTTCTTTCATGTCTTCCGCCAAATATTTGACATATTCATCATATTTAGTATTCCGTTGATTAACGTTTGAGATCGCTTTTCGAATAAAGGAATCGTTTATGATATAAGTAATAATCATAGATATATTACCAATTGGGTTTTTCTAAACGGAGCCTGGATACCTCATTTTTTTGGTCCAGCCAAGACGACCATAAAATTGATTTATTGCTAATATTAATTATTAATCTGGATGCTTCCTCACGAAATAGATCTAATTGCACTTCATTGCATTTCACGCTACAAATTTTTGATAATTCAATCAATTTTTTGGGCGAAACAGAGGATATCTCGATCGGGGGAGAGAACGGGGAAATCCCATATGACCCAATAGATCTGACAAGTCGCACTATATGTCAACCCACGATGGATGCTTGTCCCCGGGACTTCGATAAGGTACTTTTGGAACACCAATAGGCATAAAATGAAAGAAAAAAGAATTAAGTACTCTAGTTCACTTTGATGTGGAAGCGTAATAATGGGCTTCTTGTCTTAATACTAGTGGCCCTTATCTTAGTTTATACATAGATTGACGAAGTTCATAAAATAAAGGAAAATTCTTACGAATAAGTCTTTTGAATGATGACCAAATATGGATACATTCGCTCATAGAAAAGGGAATCAACCCCCATTGCGTATTGGTACTTATCGAGTATAGAATAGATCTGCTTCTCTTTTTTCCTACGAACCGAACTCTTCCATTATTACTAAAAGTATAGAACAAATATTAATATTAATCCCTTTTTCGAGATAATCCCCTGAAAAAAGGGGTACATAGCATAGTTTTTTTCAATGCAATAAAGTTACATAGTGTCTATTTTTTATTAATAAAGGGGTAGTCCCATGGGTTTGCCTTGGTATCGTGTTCATACCGTCGTATTGAATGATCCCGGTCGTTTGATTGCTGTCCATATAATGCATACAGCCCTGGTTGCGGGTTGGGCCGGTTCAATGGCTCTATATGAATTGGCTGTTTTTGATCCCTCCGATCCAGTTCTTGATCCAATGTGGAGACAAGGCATGTTCGTTATACCCTTCATGACTCGTTTAGGAATAACCGATTCATGGGGCGGTTGGAGTATTACAGGGGGGACAGTAACGAATCCGGGTATTTGGAGTTACGAAGGTGTAGCGGGGGCACATATTGTGTTTTCCGGATTGTGCTTCTTGGCAGCTATCTGGCATTGGGTGTATTGGGATCTAGCAATATTTGTTGATGACCGTACAGGAAAACGTTCTTTGGATTTGCCTAAAATCTTTGGAATTCATTTATTTCTCTCAGGAGTGGCTTGCTTTGGTTTTGGGACATTTCATGTAACAGGATTGTATGGTCCTGGAATATGGGTGTCTGATCCGTATGGACTAACTGGAAAGGTACAATCTGTAAATCCAGCATGGGGTGTGGAAGGTTTTGATCCTTTTGTTCCAGGAGGAATAGCCTCTCATCATATTGCGGCAGGGACATTGGGCATATTAGCAGGCTTATTCCATCTCAGTGTCCGCCCGCCACAACGCTTATACAAAGGATTACGTATGGGCAATATTGAAACCGTTCTTTCCAGCAGCATCGCTGCTGTCTTTTTTGCAGCGTTTGTTGTTGCTGGAACTATGTGGTATGGGTCAGCAACTACCCCCATCGAATTATTTGGTCCCACCCGTTATCAATGGGATCAGGGATACTTTCAGCAAGAAATATATCGAAGAGTCAGTGCTGGACTAGCCGAAAATCAAAGTTTATCAGAAGCTTGGTCTAAAATTCCTGAAAAATTAGCTTTTTATGATTACATCGGAAATAATCCTGCGAAAGGGGGATTATTCAGAGCGGGTTCAATGGATAACGGGGATGGAATAGCTGTCGGGTGGTTAGGACACCCTATATTTAGAGATAAAGAAGGGCGTGAACTTTTTGTACGTCGTATGCCTACTTTTTTTGAAACATTTCCAGTTGTTTTGGTAGACGGAGATGGAATTGTTAGAGCCGACGTTCCTTTTCGAAGGGCAGAATCGAAGTATAGTGTCGAACAAGTAGGTGTAACCGTTGAGTTCTGTGGTGGCGAGCTGAATGGCGTGAGTTATAGTGATCCTGCTACTGTGAAAAAATATGCTAGACGTGCTCAATTGGGTGAAATTTTTGAATTAGATCGTGCTACTTTGAAATCCGATGGTGTTTTTCGTAGCAGCCCAAGGGGCTGGTTTACGTTTGGACACGCTTCATTTGCTCTGCTTTTCTTCTTCGGACACATTTGGCATGGTGCTAGAACCTTGTTCAGAGATGTTTTTGCTGGTATTGACCCGGATTTGGACGCTCAAGTGGAATTTGGAGTATTCCAAAAACTTGGAGATCCAACTACAAGAAGACAAGTAGTCTGATGCAGCATTGCTCTACTATTTTAGTTTCTCGCTTCTGCTTCTATTTTCGATTTGTGCTTTTTATTTAAAATAAGGTATAAGGTACTGGAGAAATATGGATTTAAATCGCCGCCCTTTTTGATTCTTTTTTTCTTTAATCCGGGGGATGATCCCAAATAAACAGGTATGGAAGCTATAATTGGAAATCACGATCGAATTTATGGAAGCATTGGTTTATACATTCCTCTTAGTCTCGACTCTAGGGATCATTTTTTTCGCTATCTTTTTTCGAGAACCGCCTAAAGTTCCAACTAAAAAAACAAAATGATTTTTTTTTTATCTCAATTGAAGTAATGGGCCTCCCAATATTGGGAGGCCCATTACTTCTACTTCAACTAGTCCCCGTGTTCCTCGAATGGATCTCTTAGTTGTTGAGAGGGTTGCCCAAAAGCAGTATATAAGGCGTACCCAGTAAAACTTACAAGTAACCCAGATATAGAGATGGCGACTAGGGTTGCTGTTTCCATTATTATAGAATTTCAAGACCACACTGGATCCATGATAAGATCGTTTATTTACAACGGAATGGTATACAAAGTCAACAGATCTCAATCAATACAAAATAGGATTTATGGCTACACAAACAGTTGAGGGTAGTTCTAGAGCTCGTCCAAAAAGAACTTCTGCAGGGGGGTTGTTGAAACCCTTGAATTCGGAATATGGTAAAGTAGCTCCTGGCTGGGGAACTACTCCTTTGATGGGAGTCGCAATGGCTTTATTTGCGGTATTCCTATCTATTATTTTGGAGATTTATAATTCGTCCGTTTTACTGGACGGAATTTCACTGAATTAGAATGAAATTTACAAGAATCACAAAATACTACCTTTTAAATAAGCATTTAGGTATCGGATTTTGATTTTAGTTGATTGGTAGTTCGACCGCGAATTTTTTATTTCTGTATTTCCGGAATATGAGTGTGCGACTTGTTCGAATTGATCCTATTGATAGTACAGAGCATAGATCTGTCGTCTTGATCGAGATGGCTTTACTCCGTCGGATATTCATTCGAGTATCTGGAGCACGGAATATATGAAATAGATCACGAAGTATTCGAACTATGATTCATACTTAATATTCAGACTCCTTGGCCGGATTCAAAAAATTTTTCCAAAGACAGAATTTTCAATTGCAAGATTTTTCTTCTTTCAAATTCCCCATTTCTGCTTTTATTTTACTCAAAGCACAAACTTGAATAAATGATGATCCAAGGATTCTTACTCATGGAATCTTTGGACTTAGTTTGAAGGTTTTATTGAATCATCGTGGTTCTAGTATGAATCTGAGGTTTCAATTGATTCATAGGGTCTTAACAAGAAAATTCCTATCAATAATAAAGAAAACAAAAGTCAAGCTGCATTACATACAACTCAAAATAACAAATCAAAGAAAATGAAATAGGGAAATAGAAGATTCAAGAGGCCTGTAACGATCAACATAAAGATAAGTAACGATCAACATAAAGATAAGCGCGTCGACTTGATTTTTTGGCATTCTAATTATAACCACAAAGAAAAGCTTTCTTATTTTTATTCTTTCGTATTTTTAGATAAGATTGAATCAAAAAATTAAGAAGTTTCCAATTTTCTATTCCATACCAGTATTGGGGTGGTTTTGTTTGAGCCGTACGAGATGAAATTCTCATATACGGTTCTCAGAGGGGAGTTCTCTTGGTTTACCTATCTCAATAAAGTCTACGATTGGTTCGAAGAACGTCTCGAGATTCAGGCGATTGCAGATGATATAACTAGTAAATACGTTCCTCCTCATGTCAACATATTTTATTGTCTGGGAGGAATTACGCTCACTTGTTTTTTAGTACAAGTAGCTACAGGGTTTGCTATGACTTTTTACTACCGCCCGACCGTTACTGAGGCTTTTGCCTCTGTTCAATACATAATGACGGAAGTTAACTTCGGGTGGTTAATTCGATCGGTTCATCGATGGTCGGCAAGTATGATGGTCCTAATGACAATCCTGCACGTATTTCGCGTGTATCTCACCGGGGGTTTTAAAAAACCTCGCGAATTGACTTGGGTGACAGGTGTGGTTCTGGCTGTATTGACCGCATCTTTTGGTGTAACAGGTTATTCTTTACCTTGGGACCAAATTGGATATTGGGCAGTAAAAATTGTAACAGGCGTGCCCGAAGCAATTCCGGTAATAGGATCTCCTTTGGTAGAGTTATTACGCGGAAGTGCTAGTGTGGGACAGTCCACTTTGACTCGTTTTTATAGTTTACACACTTTTGTATTACCTCTTCTTACTGCCGTATTTATGTTAATGCATTTCCTAATGATACGTAAACAAGGTATTTCTGGCCCTTTA